AACCCAAGTCAATTCGCGAGGTTTTTTAAAACCACCGGTGAGATACACGCGAAATACGTGCAAGATCATCATTAAGACCATCATACTTGCCGACCATCGATGAACTGATCGGATTAACCAACCAAAGTTAGCCTCAGTCATTATATATTGAACAGAGGCAAAAGCTTCAGTAACGGTCGGACGATAATAAAAAGTCATAGCAAACCCCGTCGCTACTTGGACTAAAAAACAAGTAAGTGTAATTCCTCCTAAACAATAAAATATATTGACATGAGGAGGAACGTATTTACTAGTTATATCATCTGCAATCGCCTGAATCTCAAGACGTTCTTCGAACCAATCATAGACTTTATTGAGATAGGTAAACCGAGGGACCCCCCTGAGAACCGTATATGAGAATTTCATCTCATACGGCTCAAACAAAAATACTCAAATACTGGTTATTTGAAAAACGGATATACATAATAGAAAATTTTAAACTTCTTAACTTAATCCTATGATTCCAATCCAATCTTCTTTTTCTTTGAAAATAAGAAAAAAATAGAAATCCGAAAGCTATTCTTTGTGGTTATAATGCCAAAATCTCAAGTCGGCTCAATCGTCTTTTCTCTTGATCCTTACAGGCCTCTTGAATATTCTATTATTTACTTCTTCTGTTATTATTTACTTCTTCTGTACGTAATGTAATTTTACTGTTGTTTTTTTTTATTATCATTGATAGAAATTTTCTTGTTAAGACCCTATGAATTAATTCAAAAACCTCAGATTCATACCAGAACCACGATGATTTTCAAAAAACCTTTAATCGAAGTCCAAAAATTCCCTGAGTAAGAACTGCTTGGATCATCACTTATTCAATGGATAGATATAATGAAAAAAAATCCAAAGAAACGTTTGTCCTTTGATCAAAATAAAGATAAGCGGCGGCAGTTTAAAAGAATCCAAATAGTTCTATTTATTCTTCTAACTCTTTCGATTTTTTTAGTCCGGTTGCGAGGTCTAACTATAAATATTAAGTATGAATCATAGTTCTACTACTTTAGAATCTATTTTCTATATTCCGTGCTCCAGATACTAGAAAAAATATCTGACGGGGTAAAGCCATCTCTATCAAGATGGCGGATCCATTTTATGTTCTGTACTATCAATAGGATCCATTTTAACAAGTCACACACTCATATTCCGGAAATACAGAAACAAAGAAGTTTCACGGTCGAACTACCAAATCAAAATAGAATGGGCTAAAAATCAAAGACCTAAATGCTAAAACTTTACTTTCTATTGAAAAGCTAGTTAGTTGGTTCTTGTGAATCTAATTCATAGAAATTCCGTCCAGTAAAATGGACGAATTATAAATCTCTAAAATAATAGAGAGAAATACCGCAAATAGAGCCATTGCAACACCCATCAAAGGAGTAGTTCCCCATCCCGGAGCTACTTTACCATATTCTGAATTCAATGGTTTCAATAAATCCCCTACAACAGTTCGTCTTGGACCAGATCTAGAACTACCCTCAACGGTTTGTGTAGCCATAAATCCTATTTTTTTTTTATTCATTGAGATCGGTTGACTTTGTATACCATTCCGCTGTAAAGAAACTCGCCCTATGGATCCAGATCCATTGCGGTCTTGATATTATATAATAATGGAAACAGCAACCCTAATTGCCATCTCTATATCTGGTTTAATTGTAAGTTTTACTGGGTATGCCTTATATACTGCTTTTGGGCAACCCTCTCAACAACTACGAGATCCATTCGAAGAACATGGGGACTAGTTGAAGTAATGAGCCCCAATATTACGATATAGGAGGCTCATTACTTCAATTGAGATAATGAAAAATCATTTCACCTTTTTAGTTGGAACTCTAGGGGGTTCTCTAAAAAAGATAGCGAAAAAAATGATTCCTAAAGTCGAGACTAAGAGGAATGTATAAACCAATGCTTCCATAGATTTGATCGTGGTTTACAATTATAGCTTTCATACCTGTTTGGGGGGATTATCTCCTGGATAAAGAAAAAGAAAGAACAAGTTCAACTCACAACAAAAAAAGTAGAATCTAAAAGGAACAAACAAATGTTCTTTCTATTAGACTACCCGTTTTTTTGTAGTTGGATCTCCAAGTTTTTGGAATGCTCCAAATTCTACTTGAGCATCTAAATCTGGATCGATACCAGCAAAAACATCTCTGAACAAGGTTCTAGCACCATGCCAAATGTGCCCGAAAAAGAAGAGCAGAGCAAACGAAGCATGTCCAAAAGTAAACCAACCCCTTGGACTGCTACGAAAAACACCATCCGATTTTAAAGTAGCACGATCTAATTCAAAAATTTCACCCAATTGAGCACGCCTAGCATATTTTTTCACAGTAGCAGGATCACTATAACTGACTCCATTGAGTTCGCCACCATAGAATTCAACAGTTACACCTACTTGTTCGACACTATACTTTGATTCTGCCCTTCGAAAAGGAACATCAGCTCTAACAATTCCGTCTCC